TCCATAAATCCATTTTCTTCCCTATGAGTTCCAGTATCGATAAGAATTCTAGTTCTTACTGTTCATATGTTATGGTATGAATATACCATACCAATTCGCTATGTATGGATGATGAGATTCCATTGATACAGAGCCAATTCCAATAGACTTATTGAATGTTCCCATTGGCGTGCATCCAGCAGGAATTGAACCTACGAATTTGCCAATTATGAGTTGGGCGCTTTAACCATTCAGCCATGGATGCTTCACAGGGATCGTCGTACATCGTGAATAACCAAATTCCAATTGAAATGAAATCTTTAGGAGGAATCAATGAAACGACATCAATTCAAATCCTGGATATTCGAATTGAGAGAGATCAAGAATTCTCACTATTTCTTAGATTCATGGATCAAATTCGATTCAGTGGGATCTTTCACTCACATTTTTTTCCACCAAGAACGTTTTATGAAACTCTTTGACCCCCGAATTTGGAGTATCCTACTTTCACGTGATTCACAGGGTGCAACAAGCAATCGATATTTCACGATCAAAGGTGTAGTACTGCTTGTAGTAGTGGTCCTTATATCTCGTATTAACAATCGAGAGATGGTTGAAAGAAAAAATCTCTATTTGATGGGGCTTCTTCCTATACCTATGAATTCCATTGGACCCAGAAAGGAGACATTGGAAGAATCTTTTTGGTCTTCCAATAGAAATAGGTTGATTGTTTCGCTCCTGTATCTTCCAAAAAGGAAAAAGATTTCTGAGAGTTGTTTCATGGATCCGCAAGAGAGTACTTGGGTTCTCCCAAGAAAGAAAAAGCGTATCATGCCTGAATCTAACCGGGGTTCGCGGTGGTGGAGGAACCGGATCGGAAAAAAGAGGGATTCTAGTTGTCAGATATCTAATGAAACCGTAGCTGGAATTGAGATCTCATTCAAAGAGAAAGATAGCAAATATCTGGAGTTTCTTTTTTTATCCTATACGGATGATCCGATCCGCAAGGACCATGATTGGGAATTGTTTGATCGTCTTTCTCCGAGGAAGAAACGAAACATAATCAACTTGAATTCGGGACAGCTATTCGAAATCTTAGGGAAAGACTTGATTTGTTATCTCATGTCTGCTTTTCGTGAAAAAAGACCAATTCAGGGGGAGAGTTTCTTCAAACAACAAGGAGCTGGGGCAACTATGCAATCCAATGATATTGAGCATGTTTCCCATCTCTTCTCGAGAAACAAGTGGGGTATTTCTTTGCAAAATTGTGCTCAATTTCATATGTGGCAATTCCGCCAAGATCTCTTCGTTAGTTGGGGGAAGAATCAGCACGAATCGGATTTTTTGAGGAACGTCTCGAGAGAGAATTGGATTTGGTTAGACAATGTGTGGTTGGTAAACAAGGATCGGTTTTTTAGCAAGGTACGGAATGTATTGTCAAATATTCAATATGATTCCACAAGATCTATTTTCGTTCAAGTAACGGATTCTAGCCAATGGAAAGGATCTTCTTCTGATCAATCCAGAGATCATTTCGATTCCGTTAGAAATGAGAATTCAGAATATCACACATTGATCGATCAAACAGAGATTCAGCAACTAAAAGAGAGATCGATTCTTTGGGATCCTTCCTTTCTTCAAACGGAACGAACAGAGATAGAATCAGATCGATTCCCGAAATGCCTTTTTGGATCTTCCTCCATGTCCTGGCTATTAACGGAACCTGAGAAGCGGATGAATAATCATCTGCTTCCGGAAGAAATCGAAGAATTTCTTGGGAATCCTACAAGATCAATTCGTTCTTTTTTCTCTGACAGATGGTCAGAACTTCATCTGGGTTCGAATCCTACTGAGAGGTCCACTAGAGATCCTAAATTGTTGAAGAAAAAACAAGATGTTTCTTTTGTCCCTTCCAGGCGAGCGGAAAAGAAAGAAATGGTTGATATATTCAAGATAATCACGTATTTACAAGATACCGTCTCAATTCATCCTTCGGAACCAGATCCGGGATGTGATATGGTTCCGAAGGATGAACCGGATATGGACAGTTCCAATAAGATTTCATTCTTGAACAAAAATCCATTTTTTGATTTCTTTCATCTATTCCATGACCGGAACAAAGGGGGATACGCGTTACGCCACGATTTTTTTGAATCAGAAGAGAGATTCCCAGAAATGGCGGATCTATTCACTCTATCAATAACCGAGCCAGATCTGGTGTATCATAGGGGATTTGCCTTTTCTATTGATTCCTACGGGTTGGATCAAAAAAGATTCTTGAATGAGGTATTCAACCCCAGAGATGAATCGAAAAAGAAATCTTTATTGGTTCTACCTCCTCTTTTTTATGAGGAGAATGAATCTTTTTCTCGAAGGATCAGAAAAAAATCGGTCCGGATCTACTGCGGGAATGAGTTGGAAGATCCCAAACTAAAAACAGCGGTATTTGCTAGCAACAACATAATGGAGGCAGTCAATCAATATAGATTGATCCGAAATCTGATTCAAATCCAATATAGCA